CCTTTTGGTTCTCCCAGAAAAAAACTTTCATTTTTTGAACCCATTTTAAAAGAACTCAAAAGAAAAATTAGAAAATTAAACAAGAAGTGCTTTCGAATTCTAAGAATTCTTAAAGAAAAAACAAAATTGTTTCGAAATGTTTCAAAAAAAACAAAAAAATGGGGTATTAAAAGGATTCTCTTTTTTAAAGAAATAAAAAAGGAACTCTCAAAAATAAATCCAATTCTATTATTTGGATTGAGAAAAAGAAAAGTATATGAATTGAGTAAAACTAAAAAAGATTCGATAATCCGTAATCTGATGATTCATGAATTGTCCAGTGAAACTATACCCCAAAATTGGATAACTTATTCATTGACAGAAAAAAAAATGCAGGATCTAACTGATAGAACAAACACAATCATAAATCAAATAGAAAAAATTACAAATGAAAAAAGGAACGTATTTCTAATCCCGGATCGAAATATTAATTTTAATAAAATAAATGATCATGATAAACGGTTGGAATCAAAAAAAAATATTGGGCCGATATTAAAAAGAAAAAATGCTCGACTAATACGCAAACCGCATTATTTTATAAAAATTTTCATTGAAAGGATATACATAGATATCTTTCTGTGGATCATTAATATTCCTAGGATCAATACACAGTCATTTGTTGAATCAATAAAACAAATTTTTAATAAATACATTACCAATAATGAAACAAATCAAGAAAAAATGGATAAACCAAATCAAAGTTTAATTCACTTTATTTCAAATATAAAAAGGGCACTTTATAATACGAATATTAGTAATAAGAACTCAAATACTTTTTGTGACTTATCGTACTTTTCACAAGCTTATGTATTTTACAAACTCTCACAAACCAAATTTATTAATTTCGATTTTTATAAGTTCAAATCTGTCTTTCAATATAATGGAGCAGCCCCTTTTATTAAAAATGAAATAAAGAGTTATTTTGTTGGAACACAAGAACTTTGGCATTCTCAATTAAAACATAAGAATCGTCATAATTCTGGAATAAAAATAAATCAATGGACAAATTGGTTAAGGAATCATTATCAATATGATATATCTCAGATTAGGTGGTCGAGATTAGTACCCCAAAAATGGCGAAATAGATTCAATCAATACTGTATGAATCAAAATAAAGATTTATGCAACCCATCTAAAAAAACGAAATTTATGCACTACGAAAACCAAAATTATTTTGAAATGGCTTCACTACTGAATGAAAATGAAAACGAAAATTTTAAAAAACAATATAGATATGATCTGTTAGCATATAAATGTATTAATTCTGAAGATACGAAGTACTCTTCAATTTATGAATCGCCCTTACACGTAAAAAATAATCAAGAGGTTTTTTCGAATTTCAGTACAACTAAACGAAAATCTTTTTATATGATAGAAGGTATTCCTATCAATAATGACCTAGTACAAGACGATATTAAAAATATGGAGAAAAATCTCGATCGAAAATATTTTGATTGGCGAATTATCCGTTTTTGTCTTAGAAAGAGAATGGATATCAAAGCTTGGATCAATATGGATATTGACCCAAACAGTAATAAAAAATCTACTAAAACTAAACTTACTAATTATCAAACAATTGATAAAATAAAAAATAAAAATACGTTTTATCTCGGGATTCATGAAGAAATCAATCTATCCAGCAAAAAAACTTTTTTGGATTGGATGGGAATGAATGAAGAAATACTAAATTGTCCCATATCAAATCTTGAACGTTGGTTCTTCCCCGAATTTTTGATCTTTTATAATTTGTATAAAACGAAACCGTGGGTTATACCAATAAAATTACTTCTTTTAGATTCTAATATAAATGAAAACAATACTGATATTGAAAACAAAAGTATCGTCGGAAATAAAAAAAGAGATCCTTTTATATCACTATCCTCCAATGAAAAAAAATCTCTTGAATTAAAAAAACGAAATAAAGGGCAAAAAGAATCTGCGGGCCAAGAAACCCTTGAATCGGCTCTTTCAAACCAAGAAAAAGATGTTGAAGAAGATTATACGGGATCGGACATGAAAAAACAGAAAAATAAAAAGCAATACAAGAACAATACAAAAGCGGAGTTTGATTTCTTACTAAAAAGGTATTTTCATTTTCAATTGCGATGGGATGATATTTTAAATAAAAAAATAATCAATAATATCAAAGTATATTGTCTCCTGCTTAGACTGATAAATCCACGAGAAATAACTATATCATCTATTCAAAGGGGAGAAATGAATCTTGATATTCTGATGATTCAGAAAAAATTAACTCTTATAGAATTGATCAAAAGAGGGATTTTGATTATTGAACCAATTCGTCTATCTATAAAAAATAATGAGCAATTTCTTATGTATCAAACCATTGGTATTTCATTGGTTCAGCAAAGTAAACACAAAATCAATCAAAACTACCGAGAAAAAACCCGTGTTGATAAGAATTCTGATGAAGTCATTACAAAATATAAAAAGATGACTG